AAAATGAATTCTAAATTAAGGTACAGGTTCGAATTCCATACAGAATATAGATGATATTATCTAGAATGATAGAAAAAAAGAAAAGACTTTCGAAAGATTTTATCCAATTGAAATTTTCAAAATAACTGCAGTAAGCTTAAGAATTCAATAATTGAATTTGAATAAGTAAGTAAACAATTAAAGAGGATTGATTGAATAGTACCAAAAAAATGGAGTACTAACTTCCATTTCTTATTTATTTTTGAATTAACCGATCAACTTGCTTTCTTATCGAACATTTCTTTTTGATTTAAAAACTTTTTCGGAAAAAAAATTGGCTTTTGATATGCGAATAAATCCTACTACTTCCGGTCCTGAAATTTCTTCGATTGAAAAAAAAAATCTGGGACATATTGACCAAATAATCGGTCCGGTACTAGATGTAGCCTTTCCCCCGGGGCAGATGCCTAATATTTACAATGCTCTGGTAGTTACGGGTCGAGATACTGTTGGTCAACAAATTAATGTGACTTGTGAAGTACAGCAATTATTAGGAAATAATCGAGTTAGAGCTGTAGCTATGAGTGCTACAGATGGTCTAAAGAGAGGAATGGAAGTTATTGACACAGGAACTCCCCTAAGTGTTCCAGTAGGCGGAGCAACTCTAGGACGAATTTTCAACGTGCTTGGAGAGCCGATTGATAATTTAGGTCCTGTAGATACTCGTACAACATCTCCCATTCATAGATCTGCGCCTACCTTTATACAATTAGATACAAAATTATCTATTTTTGAAACAGGAATAAAAGTAGTAGATCTTTTAGCTCCTTATCGTCGTGGAGGAAAAATAGGACTTTTCGGTGGAGCTGGAGTGGGTAAAACAGTACTTATTATGGAATTGATCAATAACATTGCCAAAGCTCACGGAGGTGTATCTGTATTTGGCGGAGTAGGTGAGCGTACTCGCGAGGGAAATGATCTTTATATGGAAATGAAAGAATCTGGAGTAATTAATGAACAAAATATTGCAGAATCTAAAGTAGCTCTAGTATATGGTCAAATGAATGAACCACCCGGAGCTCGTATGAGAGTTGGTTTAACTGCCCTAACTATGGCGGAATATTTTCGAGATGTCAATGAGCAAGATGTACTTCTATTTATCGACAATATCTTCCGCTTCGTTCAAGCAGGATCTGAAGTATCTGCCTTATTGGGTCGAATGCCCTCTGCTGTGGGTTATCAACCCACTCTTAGTACTGAAATGGGTTCTTTACAAGAAAGAATCACTTCTACCAAAGAAGGGTCCATAACTTCTATTCAAGCAGTTTATGTACCTGCAGACGATTTAACTGACCCTGCCCCTGCTACGACATTTGCACATTTAGATGCTACTACTGTACTATCAAGAGGATTAGCCGCCAAAGGTATCTATCCAGCAGTAGATCCTTTAGATTCAACCTCAACTATGCTCCAACCTCGAATCGTTGGTGAAGAACATTATGAGACTGCGCAACGAGTTAAACAAACTTTACAACGTTACAAAGAACTTCAAGACATTATAGCTATCCTTGGCTTGGACGAATTATCCGAAGAAGATCGCTTAACCGTAGCGAGAGCACGAAAAATTGAGCGTTTCTTATCACAACCTTTTTTCGTAGCAGAAGTTTTTACCGGTTCGGCTGGAAAATATGTTGGTCTAGTAGAAACAATTAGAGGGTTTAATTTGATTCTTTCTGGAGAATTAGACGGTCTTCCCGAACAAGCCTTTTATTTGGTAGGTAATATCGATGAAGCTACTGCGAAGGCTACGAACTTAGAAACGGAGAGCAATTTGAAGAAATGACTTTAAATCTTTGTGTATTGACCCCCAATCGAATTGTTTGGGATTCAGAAGTGAAGGAAATCATTTTACCTACTAATAGCGGACAAATTGGAGTATTACCTAATCATGCGCCTATTGCCTCAGCTGTCGATATAGGTATTTTGAGAATACGTCTTAAAGACCAATGGTTAACAATGGCTCTGATGGGGGGGTTTGCTAGAATAAATAATAATGAGATAACTGTTTTAGTAAATGATGCGGAAAAGGGTAGTGACATTGATCCACAAGAAGCACAGCAAACTCTTGAAATAGCAGAAACTAATTTGAATAAGGCTGAAGGCAAGAGACAAACAATTGAAGCAAATCTAGCTCTTAGACGAGCTAGAACACGAGTAGAGGCTATCAATGTTATTTCATAACAAGTTGAAATTGATGCGTCCCAATATCCGAAAACAATAAAAAGAAAAAAGAAACAGTCAGAAGAAAAAAGTAAGTAGAAAAGCTTATTAGATACCACAGTCAAAGGTATCTAATAAGTTATAACTACACCTTACCTACTATTGGATTTGAACCAATGACTCCCGCCGTATGAAAGCAATACTCTAACCACTGAGTTAAGTAGGTAATTTATGACTCCTCCTAAAAAAAAAAAAAAGAAGAGTACCCATCTATCAGATTAATTGATTATAAATGTAAAAT